AAGCAAAAAATCTCAAATATCCTTGATCATGAGACATATAATTGTCACTATAAATAAGAACCATAATTCCAACAGTAGTAATTAAGATTGACATAATAGAAGTAAGCGGATCGATCAAGTAGGTGAACTCTAAAGAAAAGTCATTATTAATGGTCCAAGACCATACATATTGATAGATAGAACTGTTATTTATTTGCTGAATAGGCAGATTGGCTGAAAAAATCATAACTATACTTAACAATAAAACACTAGGAAAAGCCCACATGCGGCGAAGATTTTTTGTTGCCCTCGGGAAAAGGAGAAGTCCCACTCCTATTAACATAGGAATTATAACCGGAATGAAAGGTATGATCCATGAATATTGATATGTATATTCCATAAAAATAAATAAATAAAAATCTTTGATTCTTAATTAACATTAACTGTTTCTGATTCACCAGCTCTTATTTTTTTTTTGAAAGGAATCAGTTAATAAAAAAGATTAAGATATGTAAAACGAAACTAAAATTTTATATCCTTAATTATTATAAATTTTTTCCAAATACTTCAAACAAAACAAAATATTTGAAATCAAGAAGTTTGAATTGGTCAAATGAGATGACCAAGCTACTATTGAAAAATAAATACTTACTTTTTTTAAGTAAGATTTTATGAAGCTACAAAAAAGAAAAATTTCAATTATTACAATTTACATAATACAATATTTTAATCTAGGGAGAGAGTAAGGACAAATAATTACACCAAAAAGAGTATTTTGATTCATAAAAGACAGACACGGTCCATACATAACTTAACTCGAGGAAATAAGAGCTATTTTTTTTAGTTCGTTTATTCAGAATCATTAACCAATGCAGTTTTGACTTGATTGAACGAATTACTAAAATAAAATGATGTATACTTTAACACATTAACTACGAGTCTCATTTGAATTTGAAAATCTTAATTAGGTGCACTCTTTTTTCGAGTTTGACTAATTAAGCAATTAATATAAAAAATGAAGGGTTGGTTTCTTAAACTTTTTGATGTATTTTATTACATGTATAAATATAGCACGATGAAAATAAACAATATAAAGATAAAGGGACAACCACTTTGGTTTATATTTTTGTATTTTTTTATGAAGAGAGTATAATTTAGACTCTAAATAGATAATTATATAGAATTATAATTATATAGTAAGTAAAGAACAATTGGTTTTGAACAATAGATGTCTTTCACATCCAACTATAGAAATGAATACTCTATCATAATTTTTTAATGGCAGTTCCAAAAAAACGCACTTCTATAGCAAAAAAACGAATTCGTAAAAATATTTGGAAAATGGAGGGGTATTGGATAGCATTGAAAGCTTTTTCGTTAGCGAAATCTCTTTCTACAGGGAATTCAAAAAGTTTTTTTGTACAACAAGAACAAGAAAGAAATAAATAAATAATTAAACATTGGAATAATCTGAATCTATCTCTGACTCTAAAAAAAGTCTAGTTTCATTTTTAATTTCGTTTCTAATTTATATATTTATATATAATATTTATATATTTCTATATAATAATTTTATATTTATATAGAAATATATAATAATTTATTATACTTAAAAAAGAAATTAAAAATGAAAAAAAATAAAATAATAAATAATTATAATAAAAAAAAGAAAAAGTAATGATTCGCATTACTTAATGTTTTGAATGGATAAATATGAAATTGAATTCGTTTTGCCATTATGGTATGTAAAATAAGAATTCTTTTGTATACTTAATTACATTACTTAATTTTTAAAATTAGATTTTTTTGTCAAACAAAAAAAAAGAATAAATACAAGATATAAAGTTTCAACTGTCTTTTTAGTAAAGTTTTGTCTTTTTTATATTTTTTATTTCTATATTATATACTATTTTTTATAGAACAACAAATATAAGATCTTTAATCCAAATTAATGAGTTGTTGAAACTCATTTTTTAAGTTTAAAACTTGTTTTGTAATTTTCTGAACAATCATTTAAAAAAAGAATTATCAATATATAGACTCCTTATCCTTATATACCTCGTATAAAATATCCGCCTAAATGGGACAGGACAAGAAGCTTTTATCAATGGATATTTTATACGAGAAATGTATCAATTTTGGTCATCAAAAATAAAAAATGGATCCTATAGTTGCTTGGGCTAGGGAAGATAGATCAATATATGTATTAATTTAGAGCGGGTTATTTAAATTTGAAGTACGGTCCAATTACGAGAGAAATCGAAACTTTTTTTTATATGATACGCCCAATACCTAACCCAAACCCAATTTAATAAATTTGCTAATATAGTAACACAAATTCTCTACACAGCAAAAACTCTAAGTAAAACTCTAAGTATTAATACAAAGGTATGTCAATTTTTATTCTATTGTATATATTCATCAAATTGTGATCGATAAAAATCCTATTTTTTTTTTTTCCTTTTTTAGGCGAGTATAAACTATAAGAACTCCATTGTTAATGTTAAATTAAATAAACTTAACACTCTAAATACTAAATATTAAATTAAATCAAATAATAAAAAATACGGATTATTATTGGAAATACGGTTTAAATCACTATTTTTTAAACGAATTTTGATTCATCAATTTCTTTATTCATGAATTTTAATGTTTCCTATAAAACTAAAAAATATTGAACAATTGAGTACTTTAACCTAGACGATTAAATAAAAATAGGTTATTATGATTTTGAACAAGCCGCTATGGTGAAATCGGTAGACACGCTGCTCTTAGGAAGCAGTGCTAGAGCATCTCGGTTCGAGTCCGAGTGGCGGCATGGCATCTTAGAAAAGAGTAAGTCCTATAATGATAATGAATTCAATTCCCAATTTCCATTCCTATAATTTCGAGAATCCCTTTTTTTTTATTTTATAATTTTTTTTATGATATTTTCAAGTTTAGAGCATATATTAACTCATATATCCTTTTCGGTTGTTTCAATTGTAATTTCAATTCGTTTGATAATCTTATTAATTAATGAAAGCGCAGGGCTATATGATTCATCAGAAAAGGGCATAAAAACTACTTTTGTCTGTATAACAGGATTATTAGTTACTCGTTGGATTTATTCGAGACATTTACCCTTAAGTGATTTATACGAATCATTAATTTTTCTTTCATGGAGTTTGTCCATTATTCGTATGGTTCCGTATTTCAAAAAAAATATAAACCATTTAAGCGCAATAACCGCGCCAAGTGTTATTTTTACCCAAGGCTTTGCTACTTCTGGTTTTTTAACTGAAACGCATCAATCCGTAATATTAGTACCCGCTCTACAATCTCATTGGTTAATGATGCACGTAAGTATGATGGTATTGGGCTATGCAGCTCTTTTATGTGGATCATTATTATCAGTAGCTCTTATAGTCATTACATTTCGAAAAGTCATAAGGGCTTTTGAGAAAAAGAATAATGATTCATTTTCATTTGATGAGATCCAATACATCAATGAAAGAAACAACGTTTTTTTGAACATTTCTTTGATCTCTTCTAGGAATTATTATAGATCTCAATTGATTCAACAATTGGATCATTGGAGTTATCGTATTATTGGTATAGGGTTTATCTTTTTAACCATAGGTATTCTTTCGGGAGCAGTATGGGCAAATGAGGCATGGGGCTCATATTGGAATTGGGATCCGAAGGAAACTTGGGCATTTATTACTTGGACCGTATTCGCGATTTATTTACATATTCGAACAAATAAAAATTTTGAAGGTGTAAATTCCGCAATTGTAGCCTCGATGGGATTTCTTATAATTTGGATATGCTATTTTGGGGTCAATCTATTAGGAATAGGGCTACATAGTTATGGTTCATTTACACTAACATCTAACTGAAGAAAGGACCTAACGAACACAAGCAAAGATGGGACAGCATATATAAGTATATAAGAAAACATTGTGTAAGCCTTCGATAACCTTTTGAATCACTACTTTGATTCAAAAGGTTCTTACAAAGGCCAAACATATCTGGTTAAAAGTCTAATTCATTTTTTTATTTTTAACTTAAGTTAAAGTTAAACTTAAGAGAAGAAAAAATACTTCTTTTTTTTGTTTTTGTTTAATTGTACAACGAATTTTTTAAAACATCCTATTATTATTATAGGATTGCTGTTTGATTTTTTATTTTATTCATGAAAATTATCTATAAAAATAGATAGATATAATATCTTCGACCTTGTCAACTGATAGTGAGAAAACGAAATCCGGATAAATACCAATACCTATTACAGGTAAAAGGATAGAGATCGAAACAAATAACTCTCGCGGTCCAGAATCAAAAAAATAAGAGTTTGGAGCATTAAAAAACTTGTATCCATAGAACATTTGGCGTAACATAGATAATGAATAAATAGGAGTTAATATCATTCCAATTGCCATTACAAATGTAATTAGTATTTTTGTTATTAAAAAAAATTTTTGGCTGGTAATTAGTCCCAAAAATACTATTAATTCTGCAACAAAACCACTCATTCCCGGTAATGCAAGGGAAGCCATCGATAAGATACTGAAAGTCGTGAATATTTTTGGAACCGGGATCGCCATTCCGCCCATTTCGTCGAGATAAACAAGACGTATTCTATCAAAACTCGTTCCCGCCAAGAAAAAAAGTGCAGCACCAATAAAGCCATGAGAGATTATTTGTAAAATGGCCCCATTGAGGCCCATATCGCTTATAGAGCCAATTCCTATAATTATGAAACCCATATGAGATATGGAGGAATAGGCGATTCTTTTTTTTAAATTACGTTGACCGGGAGATGCTGAAGCTGCATAGATTATTTGAATTGTGCCTACTATAATCAACCAGGGGGCAAATAGAGAATGAGCGCGGGGCAATAATTCCATATTGATCCGAACCAATCCATACGCTCCCATTTTTAATAAAATTCCGGCTAGAAGCATACAAGTACTGTAATGTGCCTCTCCATGGGTGTCCGGTAACCATGTATGTAAAGGTATAATCGGTGATTTGACAGCAAAAGCAATAAGAAATCCAATATAGAATATTATTTCCAGTGCTACTGGATAAGATTGATTAGCTGATGTTTCAAAATTTAATGTTGGTTCATTGAAACCATATAAACCGATACCCAGAACTCCCATTAATAAAAAAACGGAACTTCCTGCAGTGTACAAAATAAACTTTGTAGCTGAATACAAACGTTTCTTTCCCCCCCACACGGATAGAAGTAGATAAACGGGAATTAATTCTAACTCCCACATGATGAAAAAAAGTAAAAGGTCTCGAGAAGAAAATGATCCTATTTGACCGCTATACATTGCTAACATCAGGAAATGGAATAATCGGGAATCTCGAGTAACCGGCCGAGCCGCTAAAGTAGCTAAAGTGGTGATAAATCCTGTCAGCAAAATGGGTCCTATAGAAAGTCCATCTATTCCCAATCTCCAGTAAAAATCAAAAAAATTGATCCATTTATAATCCTCCGTCAGTTGCATTAATGGATCGTCCAATTGGAAATGATAATAGAATGCATAAGTTATTAGAAGGAGTTCTATGACGCATATAAGTATAGTATACCCTCGCATTATCTTATTTCCTCTATGAGGGAGAAAGAAAATGAAAGAACCCGCGAATATTGGCAAAACTACCACTATTGTTAACCAAGGAAAATAATTCGTAGTAAAAACAAAATACACTTGGACCAGAAAAATCCGTGCTCGAAAAATATATTCTATTTTTTTTTTATTTTTTCGAGCAGGGGGATTTTTGTCGGTAAAAAAAAAATAAAATGTATTCAGGTGGGATTTGTGAAAGGGATCAATAAGCTAGGCCCATGCTTCGAGTTGTTTCATGCCATAAATAAACTCGAACACTCAAGTAATCCGTTGGACAGGCGGATTCACATCTCTTACAACCAACACAGTCTTCTGTTCTTGGAGCAGAAGCAATTTGCTTAGCTTTACATCCGTCCCAAGGTATCATTTCTAATACATCTGTGGGGCAGGCTCGGACACATTGAGTACACCCTATACACGTATCATAAATCTTTACTGAATGTGACATTGGATATATAAATTTTTGAACATCATAAATTTTCGATCTAGTAAACTTGTAAATGAATTATACATATATTTAGACACCAGATGAATCAATGATTTACCATAATTTTTCTAATTAATCTGCTTCCGAATCGACTCATGCGAGAGGTCCAAGATCCTTTGATTTCGTGCATTTTTTGTAAACACGATCAATACGTTATATACCATCCATGTTAATTCGATTTGATAAATATTCTAATTTCTATGATTAATACTGCTTATTAATACAATACTACTTATTCAACAAATTTGATTGATTGATACGAGTTGATTTTCTGTTACGATAAATTGCGGAAACAATAGCTGGTCCAATAGCTGCTTCAGCGGCTGCAATAGCTATAACAAAAATTGAAAAAATATTTCCTTTTAATTGGCGATTATCAAAAAAATCAGAAAATGTTACAAAATTTATATTAACTGCATTCAGTATAAGTTCAAGACACATAAGGGCTCTAACCATATTTCGACTTGTGATCAATCCATAGATACCGATAGAAAATAAATAGGCACTTACAACAAGTACATGTTCGAGCATCATTGACCAACTCCTTATCAATTTCGATTCATTTCAAGATAACAAACAATTTCATGGGTTCAATTGACTAGATAGAATATAAAAAGTTTGGTAATAGAGTGAATAAAAGAATTTCTATTTCTATTTTAAATATAACCAATCTTCAAATAAAATTGAAGTGAGGGGAAAGGGATGTGATAACACAGAACAAAGTTTAATTAGTATTTCGGTTATTAGTTCGAAAGCTTTATTACTGGCGAGCCACAGCAATTGCACCTATCAAAGCAGCTAAAAGAATTATCGAAATGAGTTCAAATGGAAGAAAAAAATCTGTTGATAAATGAATTCCAATTTGTTGACTGTTACTTATCAAATCTTGCTCTATAATCTGGTTTGATTTTGTAGTCCAAATAATCCCGTACCATGACGTATCCAGAATAGTAGTCATTAGTGAAACAAAAATACCCGTACAAACCAACAAAGTAACCCCATCTCCAACGGCCCAAAGATTAAAATCTTTGTAATATTCTGAACCATTCATGAACATGACAGCAAATATGATTAAAACATTTATGGCTCCCACGTAAATAAGGAGCTGTGCGGCAGCTACAAAATGAGAGTTTGATAGAATATAGAATAAAGATATACAAACAAGAACCAGTCCCAACGAAAAAGCAGAATAAATTGGGTTGGTAAGTAATACTACTCCTACACCTCCTAATATAAGACTGGATCCCAAAAAGACTAAAAGAAAATCATGTATCGGTCCGGGCAAATCCATTCTATGTAAAGAGATAAATAAATCTAAATTTTTTTCATGACCTTATTGACCTCACCAGGAAAAAATTTTTTCTGAAAAGTTCTTAATTGAATTAAATCTAAATACTAAGGAATGTGAAT